AAAGGTTCCAGAAGATGTTGATCGTAAATAACAGGATTGTTTATGAAAAAAAACTAATAAAAATTCACATTCAGATACATAAGAATTGTACAAGAACCAAAATAGTCTTTTATTTTCTTTTGAAAAAACATAAATAGTTTTATTACTCTGAATAGTTTTATTCAGATTCTGATATTTATGTAGAAAGAATCGCAATAAATGTAAAGAGGGAACATCTTGAATCCAGCATTGAAGGATTTGAACCAAAATTTCAAAATGGATAGGATGGGGTATTAGTATATCTGAAACATTATTTAAATGAGATAATTTGTCCTCTAAAAAAGGAAATATTGAATGAATAGATCCTAAATTCTGAGATTTTGGTATTTCTTTTTCTTCGGAGGAAGATACTAATCGTAGCGAGAATGGAATTTCCACAATGACTGAAAAACCCTTTGATACCATTTGAGAATAAAAAAAATGAGAATAAAAAGAATTGGTGTGTCCACCGAATCTATTTTGATTAGAATCATTAACCAAATAAATCAAAAAATTCTGTTGATACATTCGAATAATTAAACGTTTTACAAGTACTAAACTAAATTTATTGTCATAACCAATAAATTCGATAGGTTCGTAAAAAATCGAACCATTTAAACTATCATCATGAGCAAGTGTGTAAATATACTCCTGCAAGAGAAGCGGATATAGGAAGTGTTGTTGCGGAGATCTATCTTTTTTTAAATACCCTTGTAATTCTTCCATTTACATTTTTCTACTTGAAACAGAGACACAAGACAGGAGGCATTTCTTGGGTTATCAAATGATACATAGTGCAATATGGTCCGAACAGGGTATATAATTACAGTATATATAGTTAAGAAATTAAAGATAGACCCCGGAGACCTAGAATCCAATCAACAGGCTCCTTTTCCTCTCCTTTTCTATACAATAGGTTTTATCCTTTGTTAAAATTACAAGAGGGTAAAAAATCCTTTATTTTTGCAACCCGATCGCTCTTTTGATTTTGGAAAAAATTATATTCTCTTTACTTTATCAGTATACTGTTTCTTCTACACATCCGTCTCCAAGAGAATAGTTAGGATTTTTTTTCATAAAAAAAATAAAAAATAATCAATGATTCACTCGCATAAAAACCTTTTTCTGCACTGGCACTAATCTATTTTTAACATACAAATTAGATCGGGTAATTATTCCAATTTTAAGAATAAATTATTCCAATTTTAAGAATATAAGCTCGTTGCTTTTTGTTTTACCAAAATTAGGGCTAAAAGACGATATCCATTTATTCACTAGACTCAACTGTAAATTTCTTTTGTCTCCTTCCAAAAATAAAAACAATTAATAATATATATATATAGAGTTAAGTTAAGGATAAATTAAATTAAAAGTTCTATTTTAAATTTTAATAAAAAAAAAATTATTACGACATGCTGTTTTTTCCTTCATTACCTTTTAAGATCAGTCGTGGTCTTATATAGACTCTACCAATAGTCTGGACGAATTCGTTGCTTCATCCAAATGTGTAAAAGATCATAGTCGCACTTAAAAGCCGAGTACTCTACCGTTGAGTTAGCAACCCGGATTGTAGATACGATCAAAAAAAAAAAAAATTGATCCCATTCCGCCAAAATAATAAAGATTGAACTAGCAACAAATTAAATTTAAAAGAAAGATTTTTTTAATCAATTATAAACACCAATCCACTAAAATAGGTAGGATTGGATTAAAAAATAATAAATTCTCAATAGATATATCTAATATCTATAATCAAAACTTATACCTATTTTTCTCTTGATCCATTCCATTTTTTTTTTTTTACGTCTTGTATACCAGTAAATTCAGTAAACACATCCTTATGACTAAGGTGACTAAAGCTAAAGCGAAGGAAAAAAAATAAATATGAGGCAGGAATAAACAGATCCATTTTATTTATCTACGATCAAATTATATTTGTTCGGTACACCATTGTCAATATGATATAGAATGCTGAGAAAAAAATTCTAAATAAATCAAATTAAGGCCTTGTGTTGGATTGGCACAATATAAGTAAAAAAATCAATTTGAATGCAAAAATAAATAAAGGCAGGGTAGAGAAAAATATCGAGTTGATTCAATCAAAAGAGGTACAATAACCGAAATTGACCCTGTCTTTGTCGGTAAATTATATTCCCACAATAACAATAAAAAATAAATAATAAAATAATAAGTGAGCAAAAAAAAGAACAAACAAATTCTGGAGAAATAATTATACAAAGATAAAGATAGATGCTAGTACCCTCTCTTTTTTATTCAATTTTTTTAATTTAATTAAATTAACAGTTAACCCAATATTCCTTCTTTAAATAATTCTGTCTTCCTTAAAATATCATGAACAGTTACTGTGGGTTGAGCGCCATTTTCAAGGAAATATAGAATAGCGGGAACATTTAAATAGGTTTTATTCTTTATCGGATCGTAAAAACCTACCTTCCGAAGATCTCTTCCTTCTCTTCGGGATCGAACATCAATTGCAACGATTCGATAGATGGCTCATCGGGATAGATGTAGATAAACAATGCCCCCCCTAGAAACGTATAGGAGGTTTTATCCTCATACGGCTCGAGAAAAAATGATTCTAATTTATGTATATAACGGCAAATATATTCATAAAATACTGAATAAATAATGAATTAGACTATGATTAAAGTGGTTTTTTCTTCCTCTTTCCTTACGAAAGTTAAAAAGATATCATTCGTACTCATAACTCAAGTTGGGTAATTCTGAGGAAATCCTTAGATATTTATTGAGCCGTCTCTAACCTCTTTTGTTTGTCTCGAATCAATTTTTATTCCGCATTTTGATCCAATTGTTGAGACAATTGAAAATAGTGTTTCCTTGTTCCGGAATCCTTTATCTTTGTTTTGTGAAATCATTGGGTTTAGACATTACTTCGGTGATCCTTACTCCTTTCAAAAGGGCAGCAACATACCTTTTGTTTTTTTTCTTATTTCTTTCTATAGAAAAAAATAAGAGAGATTGATTCCCTTGTGATACACTTTTGATCGAAATAGTTTTATGAATTCCGACAAATATTACTTATTTTCTTTTTTATTTCAAACTTGTTTGAATTTTAACCCTTTTCAATTTATATAATTTATCCATTTATATTAAAAATTTATATTATAGAGGATATATTTACAAAGTTGGTTCAACTTATTGATTTTTATTGTCACTAACCCTAGATTCTTCCCCCCGATAAATGAATCTCAATACTTTCTGCTCGAGCTTCATCATGTACTTTTTATTTAGATTAGAACCCAACACAAATTAGGTTCCTAGTAAAAAGAACAAACTATGTCGAGCCAAGAGCATCTTCATTCTTATAGAAAATGGCGGATGTAAGAATCCACAGTCAATCATGTCCTTCAAGTCGCACGTTGCTTTCTACCACATCGTTTCAAACGAAGTTTTACCATAACATTTTTCTTATTTAATTTCAAACTGATATGGAATTGATTCAATATGAAATCATGAATAGTCATTGGATCAACTGATATATGTATATATTATTATATATTATGATATGGCCGGCCGTATAGTTTTGATTTTATATTATATCTATACATAAAAAAATAAATAAATAAAGAATAAATGAGTTTAGTTTGCTTAAGATTTATTGAAATTTTCAACAGATTGTTCGGGACGATCAATCATGAAGGATCCTTTTTTTTCTTGAACAAATAAATTAAAAACCTCAAAGAAAGGGGCTCTAATGAATTCCCAATTCCAGAATAAAATCTGTTTTTAATCAAATAAACTATTCCAATGACCCACGAAGGTTGGAAAGTTTATCGATAATATATAGATTTATTGCACTTCTTCGAATACCAAAGCAAAGATTTATATTATAAAAATTAAGTTAAAAAATAAAGATCTTTATTTCCAACTGCATTTGACACTTGATTCTGTTTGTAAGAAACCAAAAAAAATTCTTAAGAATCATTCTTAGAATTCAGAACGAAAGATTGTTCTCTTTAACAATTTTTTGTTTAATGTTGGAAACAATGTGATCCAATCTGCCCTTTATAGCAGAAAGGGTCTGGGACGGAAGGATTCGAACCTCCGAGTAACGGGACCAAAACCCGTTGCCTTACCGCTTGGCCACGCCCCATTTAAATTTCTATTCAACACTAATAAATACTAATATTATATTAGTATTGGTTATTCGTCAATTCTAGTATGTAATATATTGTTGCTAGGTTTCTATACATGGAGAGATAGAATCAAAAAATTCATTGATCATTACATTGAATTCTATTAAGATATTGTATGAAAGTATAATTCTTTGTATTCTCGTTTGAGAATTGAAAGGGGTTTTTTATTTGGGATAGTTCAAAGAAAAATAAGGATTTTTTGGCCTGCCTTTTCATTTTTACCTTATATTATAAAAATGACTCAATCAAAATTAAATTATCTAATCTACAAGAACGAAATTTTTGTTATGCTTAATATCTTTAGTTTAATCTGTATCTGTCTTAATTCTATCCCTTATTTGAGTTCGAGTAGTTTTTTCTTCGCCAAATTGCCCGAGGCTTATGCTTTTTTCAATCCACTCATAGACATTATGCCTATCATACCTCTATTCTTTTTTCTCTTAGCCTTTGTTTGGCAAGCTGCTGTAAGTTTTCGATGAAATCTTCAATATTCTCCTAAATTCATGATTTTTTGAAAAAAAAAAAACACACACTTCATTATAGCATATGCAGTACGAAAAAAATGGGTAATCTATTCCCCTAAAAAAATGATCTTGGAGATTTTGTAATGCTTACTCTCAAACTCTTCGTTTATACAGTAGTGATATTCTTTGTTTCTCTCTTCATCTTCGGATTCTTATCTAATGATCCAGGACGCAATCCTGGACGTGAAGAATAAACATAAGACATTTTTAACTTTGCTTTTTTTAGGAATTCTTTATTCCATATTCCATTAACTATTTTAATCAAGGGATCCAGTGATGA